ATTCTTTTATATATTATACGTTATAAGGAAAGGAAGACAAACTCATATTTAGTGAAAAATCAAAGAAAATCCTTTTAGTTAGAAAGAACTTGCTATGAAAAAAGAAAAAGGATTGGAATCTACACATTGATTTTTTTTGAACCGTATGCGTCAAAAGGCGCCTGTACGGTTTCGAGGGGATACAATTTGACCCTAATCAACCGACTTTATCGAGAAAGATTACTTTTTTTAGGTCAAGAGGTTGATAGTGAGATCTCAAATCAACTTATTGGTCTTATGATATATCTCAGTATCGAGGATGATACCAAAGATCTGTATTTGTTTATAAACTCTCCTGGCGGATGGGTAATACCGGGGGTCGCTCTTTATGATACTATGCAATTTGTGCAACCAGATGTACATACAATATGCATGGGATCAGCCGCTTCAATGGGATCTTTTATCCTGGTAGGAGGAGAAATTACCAAACGTCTAGCATTCCCTCACGCTTGGCGCCAATGAGGCTTTTATTTGAGAGAAAAAAGAAGACTATGCCTTCGCCATATGAAATATGAATATTAAGTAATAATAGCATGGCACTTTGAATTCGATATAAGAAATTCTGTTTTCAAAACATTAGATTATGTATCGAGAGAGTAATATGAGAAAAAGGTATTTCCTATTTTATTATCGGAAGTCCAGTTCAGCGTCACAAACTTTTTTTCACACCAGAGGTCTCTTAACAATATTTATAGTATAGAGCGAAAAAAAAAAAAATTCTTTTTTCATTAGTTTATTTGATCAAAAAAGCAACTTTGGGATTGCTGAATGACAGACAAATCACAGACAAAAAAATATAATAAATATATAAAGCAACGGAGCCATCATAGTATTTTTGAATTCCTCCGAAAGGAAGGGTGGTAAGTTGATCATTTACCGATCGGGGTCTAATCGATCCTATTTTTTGAAGGTAAGGTCAATTTTATTGTAGAGCCGTATGCAATGCATAATGCCCGTACGGTTGTTCGATTCTATCTTTTTTCTTGTTATTCTTTTATCTTTCTTTTATCTTCCCCTCATCGTGCGAAATAGAGAAACTTTTTATTATCTTATATCATCAGGGTAATGATCCATCAACCTGCTGGTTCTTTTTCTGAAGTAGCAACGGGAGAATTCATCCTGGAAGTGGGAGAACTGCTGAAACTACGTGAAACCCTGACAAGGGTTTATGTACAAAGAACGGGCAAACCTTTATGGGTTGTATCCGAAGACATGGAAAGAGATGTTTTTATGTCAGCAACAGAAGCCCAAGCTTATGGAATTGTTGATCTTGTAGCGGTTGAATGAGAATAGCCTTTATTTCAATTTCACGTCAAGTCGTGATTTAAAATTCACCCTGCCGAGTTTAATATTCTATTATTTTTATTTACTATTGTAATTGTAATTCATAATCATCCGGTTAGGATCGATCTAAACCAGTCCATTATGTATATGATTCAACATGCCAACGATTAAACAACTTATTAGAAATACAAGACAGCCAATTAGAAATGTCACAAAATCCCCCGCGCTTCGGGGATGCCCTCAGCGTCGAGGAACATGTACTAGGGTGTATGTGCGACTCGTTCAGATCATGAACTAGAACAAAGGAAAGAGGACAATGTTCAAATATCAATGATCAAATAGGATAGAACGGAAAAACGAACTACATTTACTATCTAAAAATAAGAAAATGGATCATATCCCTTTATTGTGTATGAAATTTATGGTTTCTATTGGTGTAAAACCACTCACCTCAATTCAAGATGAGAAGCAATTCTCCATTGGTAGCAAATGGTTATCCATTAAGCGGAGGAAATCTTAGTTAACCTAGACGCCTCTTGCAAGAACGGACTAACAGGGTCAGCTACCCAGCCAACTTTCATAATTAAATACCGTTACTGTATAGGTAGAGCTCGTTGTGAAAGACCTATTACTGGATAATTCATGGGTAGAGCCGAAGAATGTGAACTATACAAGTTAGCAATAACATTGATTAAATGAAGTAAAGGCTCCGGTGTATAGAGAAGACCTCACCGTTTAAGAAGTAACCATAGAAACGATGGAATCCACTATTTCTTTATCATTGCTATTTTTTAAGTACAATTTCGTATTTCGAGGTGAAATGCCTAGAAAAAATAAAAAATCGTGGTTGGGAAGGTTATAGTAGCCAAAGCCATTGGAATTTTTAGTTTATACATTGGAAAAATCCGTTTTGTTATTAATATACTAGGAAAGGGGCAAAAGAATAACTGAAAGAAAGGAAATCTATTAGTTATTCGTTAAAGTTTCATTTATTCAATGACCAGAATTAGACGGGGATATATCGCTCGGAGACGTAGAACAAAAATTCGTTTATTTGCATCAAGCTTTCGGGGGGCTCATTCAAGACTTACTCGAACTATTACTCAACAAAAAATAAGAGCTTTGGTTTCGGCTCATCGGGATAGGGATCGGCAAAAAATAAATTTTCGTCGTTTGT